AATGCCAGAATTTTACATTTCTAGGATCAACCAACTGGGGTTTTGTCGTTATAAAATATTAGATTCTATAGAAGCAATGATAAATAGATACGAATAGAGATAAATAGATACGAATAGAGCGCAAAAAAGGGGGGAAATAAAAAACAAAGTATAGAAAAGTTATACAAAATTTTATACGAATCACTGCTCCCTTTTTTTATTTCCTTAATTTAATTTCGTTTGATTAGGGCAAAGTTACTTAAAAACCTCCGCCTTCTTTAAAATATCCCGAACAGTTCCTGTAGGCTGAGCGCCTTTTTCAAGGAAATATAGAATAGCGGGAACATTTAAACAACTTTGATTCTTTATCGGATCATAAAAACCCACTTTCCTAAGATCTCTTCCTTCTCTTCGGGATCGAACATCAATTGCAACGATTCGATAGACGGCTCATTGGGATAGATGTAAGTAAATGAAGAAGACCCCCCCCCTAGAAACGTATAGGAAGTTTTCTCCTCGTACGGCTCGAGAAAAAATGATTCGAGGTTTTGTCTATGTATAGAATTCTAATGAATGGCAAAAGGGTTGATAAAATCAATTAGACTAGGATTTCACTCATTTTTTTCTTCGTTCTTCCTAAAAAAAAAAAAAGAAAAAATCATTTGTACTCATAACTCAAGTTGGATAATTCTCAAATAGCTCAAAAGAAAACCAAATCTTTAAGCAATTTATTTCATTTATTGAATGGTCTTTAACCCCCCTTTTGTTTGTCTCGTTTAAAATACAATCATCTATTTTGATTTGGATTCTTTATTCTGATCCAGTTATTGAGACAATGGAAACGGCGTTTCCTTGTTCTGGGATCCTTTTTCTTTGTTTTAAATCATTGGGTTTAGACATTACTTCGGTGCTTCTTAATCCTTCCAACAAAATGGCAGCAACATACCCCTTTTGTGATTTCTTTCTATCAAAGAATCATACGAATGGTTGATTCCCCGCGATACACTTTGAATCGAAAGAGTTTTATCAATTCCAACAAAATTTCCTTTTGAATTGAAAACTTGCCCGAATCGGATCCTTTCGATTTCTATATTGATGATATACTTACGAAGTTGTTCCAATTTATTGATTGGCATTAACCCTAGATCCTTGCCCCTGAAAGCTGAATCAATACTTTACTACTCGAGCTCCATCATGTACTATTTACATTACAACCCAACAAAAAGAGGGGTTCTAGTGGAACAGAACAAACGATGTCGGGCCAAGAGCACCTTCATTCCTATATAAAATGGCGGATGTAAGAATAAGAATCCACACCGGATCGTGTCCTTCAAGTCGCACGTTGCTTTCTACCACATCGTTTCAAACGAAGTTTTACCATAACATTCCTCTAATTTGGAGCCAGTATGGAATTGATTCAATTATGGAATCATGAATAGTCATTGGTTCAGTCGGTACATAGACATAGTAATCTATACCCTTTTCTTCTATACATAGAATATAGATGGTAAAGATTTTTCTGAAGAAATCTTAGCAAGACCCCACCTTTTATTGTATGAATGCAACTTTTTTATAAAAAAAAAACAAACTAACAGAAATATAGAAATAACATAACTAACATAAATAACACGAATAAATGAATTCTTTTTAACCCTGCATCTTCAAGTGACTCAATAGAAAAGATTGACCCATCTGCGACTTCTTTGAATACCAAAGATTCAACTCATAAGGAATCATTCAAAATTTTTATAATCGAAAAAGTTTCCTATTTCGACATCATTATTGGAATAAAGTTTTACAGTAAAGACTACATTTGATCATCATAAAAAAAGAGAAATATCTCTTTCTTTTCGAATTGAATTATCAATGATTTAAAGCCGATAAATAGATTGAACAAGAAACCCAATTTTTTTTTCGTGAGATGGATAAAAAAGACTGATATAAGAGAAGATTTAGGTCCTTATTCTTTCGATTCTTATTTTATTAATCAGATGAACGAGTAGGGGTTTTTCGTATCTATCAGATAGACTGAACAACTGTCACTGTTATGGATATTCTATGTTATGGATATTCTATAATTAAATATTTCAATATTTAAGGGATTACATTTCTTTTTAACAAAAATGGAAAGGCTGTTGTCACTGAACGTTGTCACTGAAATAGAACGAAATCGAATAATAACAATACATATATATTACATATTAAGTTAAACTAAGCATTTCCTCATTTTATATGTATTTTTTTTGTTTAACCTGGAATTAAGTAATCTTTCTGCAATCTTGGCATAAAGTGACTAAAATATATGAATTACCCCATCTCAATCGTTACATAGATTTACAATTATTCATTAGAGCTAAACACGAAATACCTAAAAAGGTCAAAAAAACATCGGTTACATATGTAACTTGATTCGTTGTTAATGAGATTCGGACAGACACAGATATTTAAATGAATATCTCCCGTTGCTGATTAAGACCTATCTACCCCCCCCAATTCTCTGGGAATGCTGAATCAGAAATCAAAAAAGATCCCTTTTACGGAAAGGGAACTATCTAGGGACAAAGACAAACACGTCCAGATTAAGCCCTTGCTCCTAATTTTTATTTTACCCTAACCCAAGTCTTAAGAGACTTAATCCCATTGATTGAATGTAATAACCCCCTCTTGTCTCTTGTTTATAATTCAGAGGGCCTAACCTAATAATTGGGCTGCCTCATTTAAGTTTAATGGATAGGGAATAAGAGAGTTTAATGGATAGGGAATAAGAGATAGGGAAGGTAGGTTCTTTCTTATTGCGATTCAAAACGGATCATTGAAAATTCAAATAGATATGAGACATAAGGTTTTTAAGGTTTTTCTAAGTAACTAACTTCCTTCCAATATGAAGGGAATGAACATATGGTGAAAAGCCCGCCCTACTTTACTTTATTTGAAAGTGTGACCTATGTTCCCATCGTACCTGGATCACAAACAAAAATATTCAGTTATATCTGCATATCATTTGAACTCGATTCAGTTAGTTCAGTTTGTGAAAAAAAGATATGATTCAGAGAAGAATCATTCAAAATCAGAAAAGAAACAAGAATCACATTCTATCCAATATTAGGCCTTTAAGCAGAACGTTATTTACAAAAGCAACCTTTACTCTGATAGAATGGATATGTCCTGGGACGGAAGGATTCGAACCTCCGAATAGCGGGACCAAAACCCGTTGCCTTACCACTTGGCCACGCCCCATTTAGATTTCTATTCGACAATAATAAAGAATAATGTTAGTATTGGGTTTTGGTCAATTCCAGTCCAAATATCTATAGAAAATCTTTATAAAATAGATTAGATTCTTGCTAGGATTTTAACATGTGTAGATATAGAATTTAATTGAATTCATTGATCATTACATATAATTCAATTAAGATATTCTATGAAAGTATGATTTCTTCTATTCTCCTTTGAGAATTGGGGGATTTTTGATTGGGTGCGTTCAAAGAAAAAGAAGGATTTTTTGTCTACCGTACTTTAACTTCATTTTTCCTTATATCAATAACTCAATCAAAATGCAATTATCTCCAAGAACAAAATGTCTGTTATGCTTAATATCTTTAGTTTGATCTGTATCTGTCTTAATTCTGCCCTTTATTCGAGTAGTCTTTTCTTCGCCAAATTGCCCGAGGCCTATGCTTTTTTGAATCCAATCGTAGATCTTATGCCAGTCATACCTTTGTTCTTTTTTCTCTTAGCCTTTGTTTGGCAAGCTGCTGTAAGTTTTCGATGAGATTTTTAATACCATCCTAGAAAATTCATGATTTATTCGAGAAAAAAATTCTAACAATTAATAAAATCAAATAAGTCTTACAGTATGAACCTTCGATTCAAACATTGAAAGTCCTGGATAGCCGCGATAAATCCAAATCTGGCTCACCCCATATCCCCCATTCTGACCTTTTTCCAGTGAAAGAATATTGGGGTTAGGTTAGGGTCCCCCACAATATATAATTTGGGGGTATGAAAGAAATTTTTGGTAATGAAAGACTCTTAGTATAACTGAATTTGAATTTCTGAAATTCTTTTCTGTTTCTAGAAAGCACTTCATTTCTTGGTGTCAAAATATTTGGTATAAAATAAAAATGGAGGATCTATTCTCTTTTCTCGTTTTTTTTTCCAAAAAAAAGATCTTGGAGATTGTGTAATGCTTACTCTCAAACTTTTCGTTTACACAGTAGTGATATTCTTTGTTTCTCTCTTTATCTTTGGATTCCTATCTAATGATCCGGGGCGTAATCCTGGACGTGAAGAATAAAAGGAGGTTTTTCGTTTTCCTTGCTTGATTTTTAAATTTTCTTAGGGTTTTTTATCTATTCGACACACTTAACTAAGAAAAAAGAAAAGGATTGGCGAAATTTGAAAGAGAAATCAAATATCAAGTCATCAACAAAAACGGAAAGAGAGGGATTCGAACCCTCGGTACGAATAACTCGTACAACGGATTAGCAATCCGCCGCTTTAGTCCACTCAGCCATCTCTCCCAATTGAAAAAGATAATTATTATGTTACATTACACATGAAATAAGGATTGAAAAAATCTTTCTTTCTCTGTCTTTATCTATATTATATATCTACAACTTTTATTAGCAATTCCATTTAGATCAAGTAAGGGCTCGAAGGATTCAATAGAAAGAAAAAAATAGAAAGAAAAAAAAAGAGGACCTTTTTGCTTTGATTTTGTTCGAAAGGCCCCTTTTTTATTCTCGTGGCCTGGCCTGGTCACTACCTAGCCGGGCCTTTTTTGTTCCAACGAATCCTAGGCAAAACAATTTATCCGATTTGAAAACAAAAAAAAAAGGTTTGCTATTAAAGCAACAACAAAAAGACGAAGGAATATTTTCATTCTTATTATATAAAATCAAAGTGTCATTTCTTATTCTTCTTTCTTCCTTTTTTATTTCCTTGACAACCTTATTCTTACTAGAATAAAAAAAGAAACTATGGATTTTTACACAATGCATTTGTTGTTATGATTTCAG